CCATTACATAAGCAAAAAGTTTGAAGATTATTGGGAAAAGCATGTCTACCGCGTATCCTCGAAGTTCTCTTCTCTGGGGTTGTAAAAAGGTTAAGGGTAAGCTGTCCAGATGGATTCCATAAGGATGGACGTGGTGCGTTGAACACTAAGGCCTCTCCACTCGACGTAATCAGGATTTCTACTCAAACCCAACTAAGCCCTGAGGACACCTTCTGCTCGGAGGGCACAATCCAGCATTTCTTACAAAGTCTTACAACGGATGTGAGCTTAACAACCCTCGTGCCATGCCCAAGCCCTTACCTTCGCCCTATACCGAAAGATCTTAGTTCATTGATCAACTACCACTTGATCCCCTAGGTAAAGGAATTTCTCTAAGGTGCCAAAGAGTCCCCTCCTAATAAGTAGGGCTTTGCTGGTCTTGCAAGCATTCGTCTACGTTTGCTCGCAAAACCGCTAAGGTTAAGATAGCCAATCCCGTTTTGTTTCGGCAGAAACGAATCAATTTCGAACAGTGTATTATAGTCGACGGGCCTCTAGCGACGATCGGACCCAGATAATCAATGTATTCATCGTGCCCCCCCTGGGTTCGGTGAAAGAATTTAGATTTCCCGATGAGGTAGCCTGCTGGGACTTTGCTAGAAAAGGGATTAGCGGCTTAATGGATTTGAGCTGTGAAAGGCCTTGTAAGTGCCTTGCTCATGCCTTCCCGCCTTACTATGTCAAAGAGCCAAAAATGCACTCAATGAAGGCCACGATCGATAGTAGGGCTTTCTCTCTCAATTAACAAGCCCAGGGATCACAGACGAGATCTAACCTAGTGGTTTCGCTTTCATTCATTAACTATACGAAGATCTTATTTCTTACCTACTAGATCGATTGAAAGAAGCCTTCGGGTTACAGTCAACTCATAAAAGACTCTCCTAAGGAGATATTCTTTCTATCCATAAACAGAAAAGGGGAGAGATTCCTGCTTGCCTACTTCGCGGATCGAAGGGAGAAGACCTATTCAAAAAAAAAAAAAAAACAGACAAGAGAAGAGATCAAGATGACTACAAAATTCATACCAGAATCATTGATTGTACTAGCTTAAAATCAAGACCACAATGAGAGACATTCGATCCCAGAATTAGCTCTATCCCACCTCCAATGAGATGTTTTAAGCATATGGGTTAGTGGCAGTTGAATGAAACTAGAAAGAGTGGCAGTTAGATCCTTGAAGGGAAAGGACTTGGCTTCATCTCCCACACCGGTTAGCAACCGAGATAAGAGTGAAACTAAAGCGGGAAGGAGATGAGGATCCGGATTCGATATTCCATTTTTTTTTTTTTAGTTTGAGTGAACACCCGGTAGCCAATCGATCAGGACTAGGAGCTGCACCAAGACGGATTAGTTCGCCTTCGGGTTCTTAAGAAGAAAAAGAAGATCCCGGAGTTCTCTTTCTAGGTTGAGGAGATTGCTTTGACTTTCTTGTTAACCCTACCCGAAAGAGAGTGAGTGGTGGATTCAGAGAAAAGCTATTCTTCTTAGCAGTTTCACAAGTGAATGGAATGATTCTTCCCCCGAGGGTGACTTCACTACCTGGATCCTCATCTCTTGAACTCGTTCTGGCAGCTAGTTTAATGGCACCGGCATCTCATCTAGTCTAGATCGATTCCCTAAGAGCTTCTTCTCTAGCAGGCGATTTGGCCCATTTTCTATTTCCTGGTTATAAGGAAAGGCCTTTTACTCTCACGACCGCCTTCCTTTATTCGGAATTCATTCGTCTCAAAAGAAAGAGCTAGCGAACCACACCAATTCCATTCCAATTCTCTCTGACAGAGCAGGATAGCTGCCATCAACCCTTTAGAGCGAGGGCCCTCCGAGACCAATGCAGAAGGAATAAGAGCCTTTATGCCTTGAGCCTTGAGCGAAATCATTGACCTTGCGCCTGGTTTGATTAGGACATTGCCGCATTTCATCTCAAAGAGGATCTAACTCTTTCTTTCCGGCTTAGCCGAACTACTTGGCTCGGATCAATTCACTCTTTCTTTATCGCAAGCAAATAGCCAAAGAGCTGATGAAAGAGCACCGTCTTCTCTTATTCCTGAAAACATCTTCAGAGCAGTTATTACAAAAAGACTAGCATCTCTAACAGGAAAAGCAAGCAAAGACCTCCCCTTTGGTTTGGTGGCCTCCTTCCTTGATAAGAGTGAAAGCAGAATCAGAATCAGACTCTTGGACGTGGGATCTTGCCTAAATAAATTTCCATTGAGTGGGGTAAGTCTCAAAAAGCATTTCACCGGCACTCAGCCCTTCTCCCCTTACTCCAAGAGCCGAAACAGCCTCTATTCCTTCAACAGCAGTTAGGCCTTTTTCTAATCCTACAGCCCTTCTCCCAAGAGTTTAAGAAAAGGCTACCGACTTGGCCTACTTTGACTACGCTATTCTTCTCATTTCGAAAGAAGAAGAAGTAGCCCCGCCGACGACAACAGATTCAATAGCTGGGGATCTTGCTAAGAATGAAACTCCTAACCTTAAATCATAGAACCGGGGATTATTTCCAAGAATCCGAAGTTGGAGCGGGGAAAAAAAATCCCCAGTGGGTAGGGAACCATCCGTTATAGTTGCTTCAGAAAGATAAATTGGAAGGTTGGGCGATCTCCTATCCTGTCCGGTCGTTGTGGCAAGCGAATCTATTGAGAGATATATTGAGCCGGTAAGCGGGATTGACTTGCCGAATAGTTAGATGATGTCACGAAAAACGGCTGCTCATTTCGTATCTTGAAGAAAGTCAAGCAGGAATAGATGGCCTGCCCCTAGCTCTAACTAATATCTCTACTTTGATAGCACAGGAGTGCTTTCATTCCCTGCCACCCGCTTCTATAACTGGCTATTCCTTATCGGCATTTCAAGACAAAATCTTTCATGATCCATCCCGGAATTGGATAGAGAATAGTTGGGATATTCAATAGGGAGGGAACAGAAGGGGATGACATCAGAAGTAGGATCGTCGAACGGTCTTCTGGCTCCGTGGCTCCTGACCTTGGAAGATGGGATTCCGAGACCAGGACCCTTTTTCATAACTTCCGCTCGTTGCATACCTTGCTCCACTACTGTACGAATAGCATTTCCCGCTGCAGTTTGAGCAGCAAATGGTGTCCCTCTTCTTGTACCCCGGAATCCACAAGTACCGGCGGAGGCCCAATAAACCACCCGGCCCCTTACATCTGTAACAGTCACAATGGTATTGTTGAAGCTTGCTTGAACATGAATAAGTCCTTTTGGTATTCTACGTGCACTCTTGCGTGAACCAAGACGTCCATTCTTACGTGAACCAGTTTATTTTTTTTCTTTCATTCCGGGTAAAACCTCCTTGAAGTATCAACTAATGGGGGAGGAGTGAGATTATACAACCCGCCCTTTCTCTTTTTTTCACAAATAGTAAATTTAGGGTCTAATTCGGGTATCAGAAGGATTACCATATATAACACAAAATTTATCCGCCGATTCCTTCGAATCTAGCCTCCCGGTCTGTCATTATACCTCGAGAAGTATAAATAATTAAAATCCCCATCCCGCCTAAAATTTGAAGAATTCGTTGATAGTTAGAATAGATTCGTAGACCAGGTCGACTGATCCGTTTTCAATTTTGAAAAGTTCTGTTAGGTTCTTAGTAGCAATCGGCGACCTTTTTTTCTTTTACTTCACAGAGCTTTTCGTCTCCTTGATAGCTGGAAGTTCTCCAAAAGTATGAAAAGCTGGAGGACTTTGTACCATCCATTCCGGTGTGGTTGGATTCTGTTCAACAGCCCAAGGACTTGGAGCGCATCTTTTGTTGTTTCCACTGCTTGAAGTGATTGTTACGACCACGAAGAAACGACAAATCCCAACTACAGATATATAAGAGCCAGAACTGCTAAGGGCATTCCATCCAGCGTAAGCATCTGGATAATCTGGAATGCGACGTGGCATACCCGAAAGCCCTAAGAAATGCATGGGAAAGAAGGTCGGATTAACCCCGAAAAAAGTGATCCAAAAATGGATTTGACCTAAAGTTTCAGGATATGTTCGACCAAAGATTTTACCTACCCAATAGTGAAATCCTGCAAATAAAGCAAAAACGGCTCCCATAGAAAGTACATAATGGAAATGTGCAACCACATAATAAGTATCATGTAGAGCAATGTCTAGCCCAGAATTTGCCGGAACTATTCCAGTGAGTCCCCCTATGGTGAACAAAAATATGGACCCTACAGCAAATAACATGGGTGTTTTGTATTGTATCGAACCCCCCCACATGGTAGCGATCCAACTAAAGATTTTGATTCCAGTGGGGACAGCTATGATCATGGTAGCTGCGGTGAAGTAGGCACGGGTATCAACGTCTAAGCCCACAGTAAACATATGATGAGCCCAAACAAGAGATCCAGGAACACCTATACTGATCATGGCATAAACCATGCCTAGATACCCGAAGACCGGTTTTCCCGAAAAAGTAGAAACGATATGACTTATGATACCGGATCCAGGCAGAATGGGAATATACACCTCTGGATGACCGAAGAACCGAAAGAGATGCTGGTATAATATGGGGTCTCCCCCTCCAGCGGGATCAGAAAAGGTTGTATTAAAGTTTCGATCGGTTAATAACATGGTAATTGCCCCTGCCAGTACCGGAAGTGATAATAAAAGTGGGAATGCTGTCACTAGAACGGACCACACAAATAGGGGTGATCTATGCATAGTCATTCCAGGTCCACGCATGTTGGAGATAGTTGTTATAAAATTGATAGAACCTAAAATGGATGAAATACCAGATAGATGAGGACTAGAAATTGCTGAATCAACTGCTCCTCCAGAATGGCTGGTAATACCACTTAAGGGCGGATAGACCGTCCACCCAGTGCCACTACCCACTTCTACTAAGGCTGGGCTTAATAGGAGCAAGAGACTTGGTGGCAACAACCAGAATGAAATATTATTTAATCGTGGAAATGCCATGTCAGGCGCACCTATCAGAATCGGAACAGACCAATTACCAGATCCACCTATCATCGCCGGCATAACCATAAAAAAGATCATTAAAAAAGCGTGAGCCGTTATTAAAACATTATAAAGTTGATGATTCCCACCAAGAATTTGATCGCCGGGTCGTGCTAATTCCATACGAATCAGTACTGAGAAGCATGTGCCCATCACTCCAGCAATGGCACCAAAGATGAAATATAGAGTCCCTATATCCTTGTGGTTAGTGGAGAACAGCCATCGGACCGGATTTGTCGTAAAATTGAGATTCTTTCGTTTTATTCCTTATCAGAGAGGGGCCCCTAGCGGGGCTTCTTTTTGAAAAAGGGGGAGTGAGGGTTGGGGAAGGTCCGGAAAGCCCTCACTTTATTGATGGGGCATTTGGATCCCCTTTTCCTCTCGACAAAACAGAAAGTATCATAGTACGTCGTCCTTCCCTGAAATGGAACTTTCATGCTGGCCTACTCATCCGCCACCCAAAAGAGTTAGCGTGAACTACTTGACTGAAGACCCCGCTTTCTTGCCCATTTTCGAGCAAGCTTTTATACATAAAAGTTAATAAAGTCAACCTGTCTTCATTCGGGTTCTCGTCAAGCAAGTGCCGAATGACCCTTGGAAAGAGGGCGGAACGGGTAGGTGGGGTCAGACCATACTCCCCATAAAGACTATCAAGGAGATCGCTCATTTTCTCAATGAGATTGGTTTCCAGAGTCTCACGTACTTGAGCCTGGTAATTCTCTGGAGTGAAGTTTCGCAGTCGTCTGGAAAGTGCCCAGGTCGAAACGATCCAAATAGTCGAGGGGATCATATAAGTAGTAGCAAGTTCAAGTAGATATTGAACGACAAGAGTTGGTTCCATTTGGTATTTTTTTTATAGATTCTGCTCCGCCTGCTTTTACTCACTTTTTTATGGTAAGCAGGACTGGATAAGTCTTGTTTTACGCCAGACTTCTTTGGCGGGGTTGGTTGTTGACCAACGGAAAGCATGGGAGTTGTTGGGAATTGAACTCAACTGAGTCACTTTAGAATCTAAAAGATCTCCGATAAAACAACGTTCGACTTGCATGTGTTAAGCATATAGCTAGCGTTCCTTCTGAGCCAGGATCAAACTCTTCTTTTGACTATGATTGGGCCCCGCAGTGGTAGAACCTGGTGAACCGGGCGTACTTTTTTACTTTACTTGCTCTTTCTTCTCTTATTCAATTTCTAGTTAGATGAACATATCACTCCTAAAACCGTTCTCTTATTATACGATACCCTCGCCATGGATGATACGATTCCAAGAGACAAAAGCATATTCGATTAGCTACTTAGGATGAACCACACGGAGGCGATCTCGAACATCTAAAATAGATATATATAATTTTAAAAAGACAGAAGACCCTCCTAAGAGAGATGGAGAACTCACCCCGTCTTCTCTCCTAGAAATATTGTTTACACGAGCTTTAGTAAGCCTATCCTGCTAACATCCTATCGCCTGCCTGTAACTCCTGAATTCACTCTTTAACTAGAGGAAGCGCCTAAAAGGGAAGCAACTGGGCTAGACTGCTGATCTTATGGAGTAGTCTGACCCTGGGAAAGAGACTTTAATCGCTGCCGAGAATAAACATGCTGTGCCGGGTGACTGGAATCCTCTGAGGTCAGCTGAACAGGCTGACAATCGGCAGAAGATGCTGAGCAAAGCTGCTTGAAGCGTGAGGCTGATCCGTAACATCAACTGCAGAAGAATGCGGTTAGAGTTGATGAACAGGAGAAGGCCGCAATACATCTCCATCATCATTCTCCCCCGGGGCTTATTAATTAGGTTAAGGAAAATATGAAGCGCCCCCATTCAAGAGAACATTCAAGGATACATCGAGTCTCTTGGATTTCACGTCATAGCGTCTATACCCGGACTGAGCATATCCAAGAAAGACACAAGTGGTTTCCTTGGGGACAATTTCTCTCTTAACTGCGCAGGAATATGAACAAAAGACGTGCATCCAAACACTCGAAAATGCCTATAGTACTGCTCCAGTAAGAAGTTCGTGAGGTGCCGCTGCAGCTTCTTCCCTCTCTCTTCCCCCAAAAAAGGATAGAGATGCCCCGTCCCTTCTTTATGCACATCCATATACATAGCCAGACACAAAGGTGTACAATCCGGTAAAAATCTGCGGTTCTTTAAGTTCATTCACTGTAGGTTCTCTTACTTGCTCTAGTGGCTGGCAAAGGCCAACCGAGAGGGGAGAACGAATGGCTCAGGAATCGACTGGTTCCGAGCAGACTCGTGGAGCTGCAGTTTGGATTATCGTAGAAAGAATAAGAGGAGCCGTCTTAGGAAATGACTTCACTTAAAAGACAGATGACGCCCCAGCTTGACTCGAGATCAAGACTCCTTACAGCTCGCACCAATAGCGGAGCGGCCGGAGATTGATTGAAAAGGCGCAGCCCTGCCGCCCCCCTAGCCGCCTACCTACTCGTGTTCGTAGCTCGATCGGAGGTCAAGACTGTGGTCCGGCGGAAAAACAGAAGTCGTCCGTATCAAGTGATACGTGAATTGCTCAGTAGTGCTTCGCCACTACCGTAGCTGGCGGAAATAGCTTAATTGGTAGAGCATAGCCTTGCCAAGGCTGAGGTTGAGGGTTCAAGTCCCTCCTTCCGCTCCCGGCTTCGTCGTTTAGTGGTAACGAGTGCGCGCCCCTTTAGAGATAGGGGTGAGCAGCAAGCAGCCCCTTGTATAGGGTTCCAAACCTATCTTCCTAATAAGAAGAAAGGGGCAAGCCAAAACCTAGTCCTAACAAGTTGCTGGCTTTTCATCAGCCCTTGCGCGCTAGCCTTTTCCCTTACTAGTAAGGGGCTGCTAGTTGTAGCGCGCATTGTACTAGTGAATAGGAAAAGCGAATTTAGATTACTAATGACGGATGGAGGTTGAGGATAGAACATGTTCGGTCCCTCGCCCTTATCTCCTTCGCCGGAGACTGCAAATGATGGGAATCCTATCGATAAAGAAGAGGTATAAGCATCGCCTCTCGATCCAATCCGTCTCCCCTGGCCTCCCCAAAACACTCTTGATACGAAAGAGACCTCCCGCCATAGAGAAGAGATCTAAAGTCTGGGTCCCCTCGATCACCCTCCCTTGAACCTGAACTGGTCGAGAGAGATGAACCCGCACCACATTTGATAACCTTCGAACCGAAAGCCCCAACTAGAGATGGAATTCCAGAACCTAAACCACTCCGTTGAGAGCTCCGTGACTCGTTCAAGGGAAGGTCCACCAATGATTGCCATTCTCCCCCTATCTGTCTCTTGATCCCTCATTCCACTAATCCGTTGTTACTTTACTGATTCATTCAAGGCATAGACTCCCTCTTTGTCTTATTAGCGCAGGTGTTCGTCAACGATGAAAGCCGCTTAAGACTCGAAGAAAGAGGGCTAGGCCCCCGGGAGGGCTTTCAGGGACTGGGTAGGGTGGATTATAGAGCTAGGGGCTAAGGTTTGTCCATTGGGATTGGGCATGGACGAACCTCGACTGGGCCAGCATTGATGAAAAATGACAAAAGAAAAACTTCTCCCATCGCATCATTAACCGGTGTAGGATTCAAGATCAGGTCCAGGATTCGAGTCAAATCGACCTTCCCTCTCATCTCAGGGTGAGGCAAGGAATTCAAGCAAATGTTCGTTCTTCAATATCTCGGCTGCTCAAGAAGTTGGACTAGCTGCTCCTCCGACGCGGAGTGGATTCTAGTGGAAGGGCAGAGCAAAGCCTTGCAGTAGGAAGGTGTTCGTTGCTGGGACGGGTTCAAACTGGACTGAAGGGAGGAGGAATTCAATAGTCCTCTCTTCCTGGGGATTCATCACTGGCTAGGGCTTTCGAATCAAAGCATGGGCATCTGCAACTAAGAGGGAGCAGTAGATCGTCGATGGAAGAGCCATGTCAGTAAACTTCTATTGGGACTTCTATGGATTATGGATTCGACTAGAGGGACTCCTAGCAGCAAACTAGTATAAAGGGGCCCCAGACGCAGGAGCCGCCAGCCGGATCGACCAACAAATGATAGGCCAGAGGGATGGGCTCATTCGACTAATCAGTGATCCCTGGGCCTACCTAACACAGATGTCCCTGAAATAGGGGATTGGTTTATCGGAAAGCTCGGGCAGGAGTAGGACATTCCATACAATTCCGATTCGCTAGCCTCTCAAATCCCATTTTTTCATCGGGGTGAATTCTAAGGAATTCCTTATTCCGGTTGTAAAGCGGAAGAAGAGGGAGAAGGGGCACAGCCCCACCAGCAGCCCACGTTTCCGACCCGAAAGGAATTGCAAATGAAAGAAGAATCTGTGTGCACTATCCATGGAGTGGAGTGACTATTCTGAATCTCCTCTTCTCTATCTCCCCCTTTTTTGCCTTCGGCTATTACCGGCTGGCAACGCTTGGCCCAACATTGGATTTGTTTGAAAACAATACAACCAAGGTGGCGTTCATTCAATCAAAGCTTTTATGCCCTAGCACTAATGACTCTCTTTGGAAAGAAAAGAATGCAGGGAACAAGTCTTTCCTTTCCACTGGTTCTTGAAAGCTCTCAATCCCCTCCCATATTGATTCTCCCTCTCGCATCGGTTCTGCATCAGATAATGAGCCCATGCGCAAACTTTCTCTTTTATTGGCGCCCGATAGGTAGGCTCTTAGATTGAGTCGAAAGCCTACCAACGCATAAAGGTTCCGATTCGAGCGAGAGCGCAAACGGGGGAGGCGAGAACATCTTGATCGAAAGCTCCACTGTTCTGAATAGTGAGAAAGACTTTTTCAAATTTGATCAAATCGATCGAGAATTTTTTAATATCTTAGGTGGGCCAACCGACCGACCGAGTTGGGCTGGGCGTCCATGTCACAGAACCTTTCTCTAGCCAAGAATCCCATTATTGATCGAGGCGGATCCAATTCATTGGCAAATGAAAAATCTACCGTTTTCACACTCAGAAAAACCTAGAAAAGAGGAAGAGTCACTAAGACAAGAGCTAGGTAAGCAAGCAAGAAGGAGAGGCTAGAAAAGGCAGGGGCTCTCCATCTCTAGGAAGATTGTGTCCAGGATCTGGTAATCTAAAGCCTTGCTTCTTCTGGTCGGCTCGTATTAGCCTGTGCTTTATTACAGGTAGTCATTCCCCCGTTCCTTTAGTCTTTTCAACGGTACTTGAATCTTAAGTCGCGGTCATGTCTCGCCCCCCCGGTATAGTGACCGGTTCCATGTTTTCCCCGAATTGAATCAGTTCCAGGCTCAAGTGCCTGTTCATCCATCTTCATTCCAAAGGCGAGCATATCCATTGAGTGACTGTAACTGCTATCGTTTACAGTCAATAGTTCTTAACCAACCCTTTCTCTTAGAGCTTTATAAAGCTTTAAGAGAGAATAGGGAGTAAGGGGGACCTTCGCTTCATTATAAATTGGACCCGGACCTTCTTTCTTCTCCTGCGGAGCCCTGATAAAGTAACCGGCGGCAGGTTAGTACAGTTCTCCTGCTTGCCGATTTTTCCCTGCGCTGATTCAGGAGCCTTCTTCTTTAGTCTAGGATTCTAAATAAAAAAAAAGAAGCGGCTGGGCGAGAACAAGAAGGGGTCGTCGTCCGGCGGTCGTCTACTAAGCGAAGAGCCGCTCGCTTCCTTTTATTCGCACATAAGATGTGCAGGTAGCCTAGGGGAAGAGAAGCAAGCTAGCCCCGCCTACCTCCCATCTATATCTATAGGCGGCAATGGTAAGAGCTGGTAAGCATGGTAACTGTATCGGCGGCCGGGGCCGGTGCTCCGCGTTCTATCTAGGTTCCGCTCTTATGTACGCCCGGGGAACCTCTTCAATAGAAGAACCCGTGTGAGTGGGAAGGGATTGAATCATTCATTCATCTTTTATGTCTTCTTCCGTGATCCATTTCATGTCAACTCTAATTAGTTATAAAAAGGCCTACTTTACAAAGGGAACGTAGTTTCCCGGGAACCAAAAGGTTCCCGGTAACCGGCCGCATCGGCCCGGTAACCTTCGTTACCGTCAGCATTTGGTACTCTCTCGATAGCTTCAATAGTTCACTGAAAGCCTTTGGTGTAATGAACCGCAAGCCCTTCAGAAAGAAAGACATAATAAAAAAAGAGAAGAAAGGTTTGGTTACGGGAACCAACGGTGACGAAGGTTACCTACTTTCGGTGGACGTGGAGCCAACGAGTTCAGTCGAACAGCGTAACGAGTCTACGGTTACAGAAGCGTTCGCCAACTTTGATAGGCATAGCATTGCAAGCAAATAGAGCAGAGAGCTTACCCTTTCTATTAGAGTCGTGAGCTTGTTGTAGTCGGTCCTAAAGGGAGAACCTTTCTGCTTACTTGCTATATCCCCGCGTCCTTGCACGGCTCGGCTCGTTCTTCGAGCCCTGCTTCCCCCTTCCCCCTCTCCCCGTTCTACCGTCCAAAACAGGCCGTATGGAGTATAGCCAAGTGGTAAGGCATCGGTTTTTGGTACCGGCATGCAAAGGTTCGAATCCTTTTACTCCAGATTATGAACACCCGATCGGATCTGTCAAAAACGAGCTGACGACTACAGGGGAAGCGGCTGACTGCAGTCCCTGAGCCCAGCTTGTAGCAAGCCAAAAGTTGGACTTGAGCCTACTTTGCTAAGAGAAGAGAGAGAAGGAAAAGACAGACGGCAGAAAGCCATCCTTCCAACCGCGGAGTTGAACACAACACTGACTTCGGCCAGTTTCTTTCATCAATCTCCTGGCCCTTGCTTAACTCCTTGTTCCGTAAACTGGTCGCTGGTTGATCTGATCGGGCCCCGGACACGCGAGAGCCCAGCCCGAGAGGAATACATGGTTCCCCGGCGCTTCATGGGACGGACGTTCGCAGTCCCCCTCCCTCTAATCTAAGCCTACCTCGCTCGCCCGGGCCTGCCGGCACAATAATGGAATGATGGAGCTAATCTGCTTGCTTGTGCAGGCGATGACCGCTCGGCTAGGGCGCGACAGAGGAGCTTCGAGTGACTTTTTTCTTTGCTCTTCGACAGCCCGTCACTCGAAGCTCTGCCCTTTGCTTTGCCCCGTGCTGTCTTCCTCCAGTTGCCCCCACCCAATAGGCCTGCAGTCAATTGCCCTTCTCGTTCTCATCAAACAAAAGACAATCGCCTTTTGCCGGCAAGCTAGCCTCGCCTACCTCATCTATAGGCATTTCTATCCGCCCGCGCGCGAGATCAGATCGACTACTCTACTACCATCATGCCGAATTTCTTCAATAGGACGGAAAATGAATAGCTTATTCATAATCTTAGAGGCCCTGCACCGCTGCATTCAATTGCTCTGTCATAAAGAAAGGGAAGGAAAGCTTTTTTTGATCAATCGCCTGAACCTGCCTTTCTTTCTTTGCCAGGAGGGGTGGGCCAATCACTAATGGATCTCTCAACGAGAGCCTCATTCTTTCTAGAGGAAATTTATTAGGTTTAGGTGGATCCGGTTGATTATGCGATTCGGTAGATGATTCGGAAGTTGGTTCAGCGATAGATGTAGTCGATGGGCTAAATCGTCGAACTCCTCATTGCCCCAATCTTCCCTGTAGGCTCCCTGCTCCGCCAGCGCGACAACTGCCCGAATCATTTGACGCTTCTTCTCACTGAGCAGCCCCCCGACTTCTACTTCAGGTTCGGGGAGCTCCGGCAGGGGAACTTGAGTCTCAGCAGAACCTTCCCTTTTTTTATCTCTCCTTTCCCGCGAATTTTCTCCATTTTGCTCAGTTGGGGAGCGGAGGTACCCTCGAGCGGTGGCTGGGCAGTGATCTTTGTGGTAGCGGGGGTAGAACTCGGAAGGACACAACCCCGACCAGCCGGCCTGTACTGCTAAAGAAAAAGGGCTATGGAGATGAATGCCAGTCTTGATTTGACTAGGTTAGAGAAGATGATGGTAAGACTAATCCAATCAGCGGAAACCATATCCAAAGGCATGTCTGCAATGCGTTCGGCATTCCTCCAATCCCAAGTAGCTCCTTTGTCACTCTACAATCATCCTAACTTCAGTTATCCAATATTCGCCTTCATAAATCAACATCAGTCCCCTTCCAACATTTATAAAAATCCATATGCCAGTCACAATACGGTGGATCATGATGCAGAAACTGAGGCCCGAAATGCATATAATATTGCTATGGCTTCTCACCCCCCGTCTTCCTCTTTCGAAATACGCTACTCCATGAGCCCCGTAAGGGAAGGAGTACATGGTCATTCCTCGATTCTCGATGGGTCTGCTTCTTCCCGTCATCTCAGCTCTCGCCATTTCAACCCATATCTAATGTAGCCCACAGCTCGCCCCAAACCCTACCAGCTTTCCAGGCCATTCAATCCCCGTCATTCCATTTTAGCTCACCTCCAACCGGAAAGCTTTCGCGATGATGTTTTCCGAGAATACATCCTTCAAAAATGGGATTTGGTTGGATGGAGTCTCGCAGAAGAATATCATTTTTATAAAGGGGCGCTACAACTAGCAGCCACTTTCTTATTAGTAAGATAGGTTGCCAATCCTTCAATCGTGGGAGGAAAAGGCAGAAAAGTGAGCCCACCCCAGGCAAATCCACTTCTCGTTATCTTGTTCCTGGTCAAGCTCCCGTACCCGCTCCTTACCCCCATCCTCCCCATCGAATGAAAGTAACGTAAGGAGGGGCCACTATCAATTGAATAAGCGTCTCAAAGAGAATGAGGTCTAGCGCCCCATCGAGAAAGAGCAATAGAACAAGGTGGGAATAAGATCTAAGGTAGGACAACCAAGGGCAATTCAATGTTATGGGAGAATCCTTAGACTTTATGCGTAGGCAGGCCCAGCGGTATCCAATCAATGTAGTCGGCGGAACAAAGGAAAGAGGAATGGGAGACGTTTTAGAGGAAGATCTAAGTACCGAGAGGGAAATGGAGCTCGAATCCATAGCATTCTCCACGCACCCACCATTCGTTAGCAGCGACCTTACCACGCTTACCACCAGCCATTTCACTCGAATCTGTAGTAAGCAGTATCCTTCGCAACTAGAGGAGAAATCCTCTTCTTTTCTTTCTCTTTCTTGGAATCAAAAACCTTAAGAACCATAGGTGCCACCAACCGAGGCAGAGATTGGAGATACAACGATTGGAGTGCAGTGACCGTACCCGAGATAGATCTGAACCGACGGTTGCGGAGAATAGGTGCAACGGGGAATCATGGGAATAACGAGAGGGTACGTAGGGAACATGGCTGACCAAGCTCCTTTTTCTAACGATTGAAAAAAGAAAGAGGCCGGTGTTCTTCCCAACTGCTCCAATAAACGTGCCTACACCCCATCCCGTCTGGAGAATGATATGATTGACCGAGAGTACTTATGAAACCCGGCACTGAACTAAGGGTTTGATCTGCGGCCTCCTGAACTGTTCGCATCGCTCTCTTCGGTTCAAGCGAAGGCTATAATTACAGTTCAGATCGACTTCCTAGCGTACGGAATACGGAATGGATTCCAAAGCCCCTCTGTTTTAGCTTAGACTAACGGCACCGATTCCTAGTGCTATAACAGAAACTGCCCTTAACGCGCAAATAAAAGCCCTCACAACACTCGATACCTGCTCCCGCTTATTGATTAGGGTGAGTCACTCAAGTCCCTTGTCACTCGTCCCTCTTTTACGTTTACGAAAATACCGGGCTTTATGCTTTTTTCGGAAACTAAACTAAAGTAGCTCGTCAACCTAAAAACAGAGGACTTCCCTCACTACGAAAGGTGTCCCGTGGATGGCGTACTGATATATCTCCTATTCGTTCTGGATCCAGCTGAAAAAGCCCTTTGCTTTATATTAGCGCTAACGCGCCCCTACAATTGAAAAGACATTCTAGCACTCCTTTTATAATATAAGAAATTGCATGGCTTCGGTTGGTCACTTGCGGGAAATGAAGTCTTTGATGCGCGAGAAAGGGCGCTGCCTTCGCAAGGCTTGCTTGAAAGTCCCAACTGAAAGGACGGTTAATAATTAGTAGTTGGCCCGGCTCTCCCTGCCTGCGCTTTGGTTCTCATGCCTCGTTTTGTTGACGTCGTGCGTAGGATAAATGATTTGCACCGGATAAGCATTTGTTACAGTCGCGAAATAAGGGCTTTTGTAAAAGTTTTCATTTTCTGATCTACCTTTAGCTAAGAAAATGCCATTGTCCTATGGCTGCACTAAACTTTGAACTGGACTAAACGAAGACAAAGTGAAGTCGAAGAACAAAGTTTAGTCTAAACAATTTAAGAATTCTTGTTTTTACTTTCTAAACAATGGTTAGGCGGAAAGGGTACCCTTAGACCATAAGCCAGTGAAAAAGAAAACCTAGCTAGCCTATAAGCTTCCCTCTCCGATCATTGCTTGACTCGCCATAACCCTTACACCACACCGCCCCTCGTCTTCAAGCTACGGCTACCTGCATGAAAGCCAACCGCTACAATCCTGCTGCAATAAGAACTCGTTCTTTTAGCTTGGAAGGACAATATACTGCCATATCCCATATCTTTTTATTGGATGAGATTAGGGTGAGAGCCCTTTCTCTAACTTCGATGCGCTCGCCTCTTTCTTCTCGGAATCCTACGTACCAATGTTGCAACAACCAGCTCTTCCCCAATCAACTCAAGGTATGCAGGTATCTTTTGCTCCACCACCTCAGGCAACCTTACCACAGTCTCAGCGGGTTCGCCCGTCTCCACCAAATCAAGGCCAACATGGCTATATGCCAAGGCAAAGGCCTAGTCAACCGCCTAGGCAGTTCACTCAGCTTAACCAACCCATGAGTTTTCTTTTACCGCTCCGTGTTCTTTGATTTTTTAAGCCTCTCGAAGACTAATCGGGGGGACTTCTATGTGATTGACCCTTGTCTTGGATTTGACTACTATGTAATCCACATAGTCTATACATCATCTCATGGAAGATGGCCGTCATAGCCCTCTGGTAGGTTGCTCCGGCATTCTTTAGGCCGAGCCGAATGGCATGACCTTTGCACAGAAGGTTTCCCGCCCCGTGATGAAGGAAGTCTTCTTTTGGTCTTTCTCGGCCTTGGTTGTATCCTGATAAACCGTCCATAAATGACAGCGTTTTGTACCCCGACATCTAAATTTGGGAGTGGGAAATCGTCCTTGGGACAGGCTTTATTTAGTTTAGCTTTCTAAAATCAAAGTCCTTCCCATCCTTTTTCGGTACGGGGACGGTTAGAGATCCAATCAGAATAATCCAAGGTCCTAATTCAGCGGGCCGCTTTTTCATTTTTTTTTTGAAAACTCCAAGTCGGGATGGAGCTTGGAGACTTTCTTTTTAGACCTATATTAAAGTTATGCTCTACTAGGACTGGATCTAAGCCTGGCATATCGTTATATGACCAAGCAAAGACGTCCCGGTATCGGCTAAGAAATTGGGCAAACCTTGCCCTTTCTTCGGGACCTAATGATGCGCCGATCATAATTATATTTGGATTCTCCTCGGACCAAGGACCTCTTTCTATGCTTTCTTCGCTCTTTCGGCTCTCTGGGTGGAGTTCTACTATAGGAATGAATTGGCCGATATCCTCTGTCATCCGATAGCTTAGGCTTTTGAGCGAGACTACGATATGACGGGCTATCCCTTTTCCCGCTCGTTAGGCCCCCTTCTCCTCTCCCTCTCCGGTATAGTCGACTGGCTTCGCTCCTATCCTATTTCGATAATCAGAATTTAGTAATGAATTTATCAAGAAGGTATCTCCACTAGTGCAAGATGAAGCCCTGTACTGTAAATAAGGCAAAAAAGCCGGTCTTTTTGAAGGAGCCGATTGAGTAGATCGCTCGTTCCTGTCTAGTATTGACTGGCCCTTCTATTGTATCGATTGATAGATAGCTGCAACTGGACGTCATGAGTAACTCTCGGAAGAGGAATGAAAGAACTCGACCGGGAGAGGAATGGGCCGATATCTAGCATTGGCTCTACTGGCTTGGCTGTCTCTTCTATTGGTCTATTGTATCGATGGATCTATGGCTTAAGTTAAGGGGAAGACCTGTCTACTCTACTATTGATTCCCTTTGGCTCGCTCTGTCCTAGTAAGTCATCTCACTCTCCTACCTTTACTTTAAAGAAGGGACATGTCCAACGACTGCTTCCTCCTGGGCTTGATCCTTAATCGAAAGCGATCTCCTTTTGCTTTCAGCCTTTCTTTCAGATGGGACAGAAAGGCATCGACTCCTATCATAGCTCTTTCCGCCCGTTACCGCTCCCTACGATAAACACCGAAATACATTACTACAGAAAAATGCCCTACGAGAGAGACTTCTTCCAGGTATAGTATCTACGACCTCCTCTTGGTTTTGCTTTGCCCCCTCTTTCCGAGAGCCCCTCGCGCATCAAGGCTAGAGTGGAGGTGCAACAATAGTAGAAGCTGGAGATGCAACAATAGCTTCAGCCTGATCCGCAGTAGGTATTGGTAAGTGTTCCCTTGCAGCTCTATCTCTAGATCTGTCTCAATCGGTCTGTCGCAAACAACGATCCAAGAAAGAGGGGTTCAAGGCTGGCGAAGTGAATCGATTTCTTTCCTTCTTCTAGTTCTTGAGTGATAGTAGCTCATCTCTCTTCTTTCTTCTGTCAACTTTTACCGGTAACTGGATCAATCGCTAGCTGGAAAGTTTCCACTGTCAACTGCCGTAAGAGGTCCTTTTCCAAAATAGAGAATAGGGCATGGAAGCTTTCTGCTATTAGAGGAGAGTTTTTACTGCAAGGGGGGAAGGGGGATTACGCGACTTACAATTCATTTCCTTAACCGCGAAATAGCAACTTGGTTATAGCTGACAGAAAGTAGAAAGACTCTAAACAAAAGGTACTGGACAAGCTCTTAGGGAATAAGATCTTTCTTCTTTCTATCATGACTAAATATCTCTCCAGCCGGTCGGTTGGAGTTGGATTGAATCGACTTCGTCTTCTTCCCAACAAGGAATCCCGTTCAAGCTGTGATAAGAGGACGTTTCCGTACCCCTTACCTTACTCAAGAAAGAAAGTCATGCTGATCAGTAGTAGTGTCTAAGAGGAAGGGTTGGCGCTTTGAGCTACCTATTTTTTGTGATCAAATTAGAAACTTAGCTTCTCACGTTGCCATAGATTCTCCGGAAGAAAGCAATCGGCTTTGCCCAAGTTGTAATGACTGAGCTTGCTCCCTGTCGATGAAGAATGTTTCGAAAGCAGCCTAAAAGCCTTGCTGGGTTAGCTTCGCTTTCCTTGACTTTAGAGAGGAATGGTTTCCGATGAACTACTCCCTTTACCTGTTGATGAATCATGCTTCGAACACCTAGACCAGCTGCCGCTTAGTCACGTCTGCGCTTAGATAGCGATGTGAACCCGCCTTCCTTACCTTAATCAATAGATAGGTTTGTACTACTACCAGTCAAAACAGAAACTTTTGAAATGCTTTTCGTAAGGCAAGGAAGTCAGTGCAGGTAGGCGAGGGCAGTTCCGGTCTACGATTTATGGGTGTATATTTTCTTTCCTTTTGTCGTTGTAGCAATCTTTCTTAGTGCACCCTTAGGCGAGTAAAGAGAGAATGCTTGGTAGCAGGACAGTAGGAGTTCAGTAGGCGGGCCAGTAGCACGCATGCCAAGGATAGCTGTCCAAGGGTTGAAAGAAAGTAGGAAAGCAGTCAGCTAGCTGAAGTTAGAAAGTTCAGAAGTAGCCTAGCTGCGCATTCATCTTCCTCTCTTGCTCCACTTTCACTACCCTTGACTATAGCAGCAAAGCTAGGAGATTCCTGAATAGTCTGCTGCTTTCCTTCATTTTCATAAGAATGGTGATGCATCTGTTCCACCTTATCTATATTTTCTTGGCATAGCACTGCATTTGATTCTTTGGGAAGAATGACATCATCTACAGATAGGTCTTCATTAGAAAGCATTTTCAATCTATTTGCTGCAGATTTTGCAGACCCAACAATTTTACTGGCATTTTTATATCATATCAGCTCTCTGCTTCATACCTGAAGGTCTCCGCACAACTTTCCAGTCATTAGCATTATCAGTCTTTTTAGGGACCCAGTCCCGCTTGATTTCCTTCTTCTTCTTCAGAGGTTGAGTAAGGGTTTGGGTATGATTCGGGCACTTGACAGTTGAATGCCCCAATTCTTTGCAGTGAAAGCATTTCAAAGGTTTCCAAGGGTAATCCACTTTTCTAGCTGGAAAGCAGTCAAGAATAAAGTAAACCTCTAAGTAATCTACTGCCCTAACTAAACCACCAAGAGCGGATAAGGCTAAAGGGTGTCAGCACCCACTCCTGGGCAAAAGCATGCTAAGGGCGCTGCTTACTCCTTCAATAGCAGATTCAATAGCAAAGAAAAGAAGCAAGGCCCGCTACCACGAAGACTAATCAGACTCTCGGATGGCACTCGGTTTCCTAACTCATTTACTTTACTTGAAGCCTTTCATTTTCGGCAGCTAAGGAGGCAGTCTTGGTCGACCATCCTGAGTGTGACACTTCATTCCCTTTCTTTCGACCACATAAGATTGGGGTTACAGTTTCATAGGCGCCGATCACTCTGGTCTGAAGACCCTCGGGGCTAGAAAACCTTTACCACAAGTGGCTTGCCATAGAGGCTAGGGTTGTCTGCTTTGTCTATCGACTTGTCTTGATCCGCTTTCCTTCTTCCCTTTGTTAGCAGTTATGGTAGCAGTCCTTTAATCTTACATGACTGCTTTCGAAGCACGCTAGCCAAGCAAGGACAGCGGGGAATGAGAAAGATACATACATCTAGAAGGACTGTATTAGGATGGGCCTTAGCGGTTAGGCATGCAGGTGGGAACGCATTAATAGATAGCTGAACGTGGGTGCGATCGTCATTCCCTACTAATAGAAGTCGGAGAGAAGGCTTGGTTAGGGTAATGGGTTTAAAGACAAATTAGGACCAACAAGTGAAGTCGTTAAACGTAACGAGTCTAAGGGCTGGACGGAGGATATCACGATTATGATCCCTATGGGGCTTGTATCGAATCTATATCTCCGACTGACTTCAGTGTCTGAGGATGGCGCTAGTATTCGCTAAGGAAGTCTTATGGTGCTATCTAATCGTCTCTAGTTTATGGCCCCCATGATGGGATTGGTCTTTACACTTGCAATGGTATCAAGATAAGGTTATTCGTATGCCACCATGATTCCCTTTAAGAGTTTAGTATCGGATTCTAACCTAGCATTGGTACCCGTTGCGTATGTTGAGCTAGTAAGCCCAGAAGGAAGAAGTCGTAGCTGCTACCGCTACGTGGGCTTCTTCTTAGTCTGCTCGAAGGGAAGGTCTGTAAGAGTAGATAGAATAGAGTATGACATAACCAGAAAGTCTGTGGTATCATTAGCCAATGCCTGTGATTCTAGAACAAAAGAATTCTACTAAAGTAGAGGATAGGATGCAGCAGAGGTTGTACTTTCTCTTCCCAGGTATGGGCGGGGGGAAAAGCTATTCTAGCATCAGCATGGATTGACCAGAGACTGGGAGTAGTTGTCATCTTAGAGCTATGAGTCAGAACAATGTTCACCAACTCTTCCATAGTAATCATCCAGCCAGCTCGGGAAAGCGGTTTTTCTACTACTTGGCGTTAAGAGAAGCTGGGTAGCTCCGTAATCTGTCAAGGAGGTGGCTTTCACCTATAAGGACAGTTGGAGTTGACGGTCCTAGTTCTGTTACAGTAAGAGCTGTTGCTGGAATAACTTGTGTTGATAGAATAGAAGCTCTTCCTACTCTCGTATCCGATGAAGAATAGGCCCAAGGGACATCCATGGACAACCGCCACCCACGTGGTTTAGCTAATTCAATAGCCTTCGGAGAAAAGAAGTACCACTGGACAAGCAAATCACTTTTGGAATCACCTTTAAGGATCCTCTTACGGTGAAATGCCGGAATGATGCTCGGATATCCCGAGCGAGTCAGCTAAACAGAGACGGAAATCTCAGTACTATTCTGGCCAGCGTATGCTTGTTGAATTGAAGGCATACCGCACACTGCTTCAAATAGAAAGATATTGGTTTAATCTCAAAGCCTCGCCAGAAGACGTTCCACAAAAGCATTATTTCATCTTGTTCCTTGAGCAATTGAGGAAGCGAAGCGGGCTGCTTGTCTTGCCTCGAGCCCATAAGAGAAGTACTGCTCTGGACTAGGATGGTGCTGTTCTGCTTAAAACTAGGCTAGGAAATGGGCCTAACTCCACTCGGATGAGAGAGCTTCCTATAGGTTGAAAGGCCCCTCACGGAAGGAGCATTTCCTCAATCTCTTCCAGAAATAGGAGCTCGAAACCTTGCAAGCGGGAAAGCTTCTATCTCTTATAGAGAATAAACATAGGGGAAAGAGAACTACAAGAAGTCTACAACCTTACTAATAACTAAGAAAGGTGCTTTCCTTTACTAATGCAAGACTCCTCTCATTCTCAAAGTAGCTGTCTCCGTCCCGCTATTCCTGCTTCTGGAATAGAGTAAGCTTATCTTCTTTCGCTGCCTCTGCCTCTCCTCTGGTTTAGAACCCCCAAATCCACAATGACAATGATTGCTTCAAGGTCCACCTCTGAATAGAAGACCCGATCCATCTTCTCTTGAATCTCGACATTTCATCCAAAGAATAGAAAATGGTTAACACGTGCCGATTGGAGAACGTATTCCCTTCCCAGCTATTAGTGAAACAGGGGCCATCACTCTAATACGAATCGAAAGAATCACTATCGGGTTTGGTACCAACCAAGATTATCGTGGTTGAAATACCATCAATTTTGAATAGTTATTAGAGCTTCTAATTAAGTCGATTAAAATAATCTTCTGATTCAATCAGTATTATCTCGTTCATGCTCCTCACCTGAGGAGCAGTAACAAGTACCTCCCTTGGGGTCGGGTAGCTACAGTCACACACAGTTCCTGTACACAGTAAGACAGTAGCAGCAGTAGCTACTGTAGCGTAAGACAGTCACTCTCACAAGTATGGTTTAAACAATGTTCTATCGGTTTGACCAGGTTTCACAAGTTTGAAACATAGGGTAGATGGTCTAGCTACCCAACTGTAGCTGCAGTAGCTACACTGTACCTCCTTAGCCGGTAGCCAGTAGCCAGTGGGTAGGAAACCTTGCCCGCCAACTAAAAAGAGCGATTGAGAGTGGATTTCAGGTTCGATAGTGTCGAGAAGGTATTAGCCACCGGTGACCGTACTTTCGTAAAAGCACCATTGGGCGGTGGTTCCTCTTCTCTTCTTCCTCTTGAACCTCGAACAAAAAAAAGATCTCGCCATCAGCTCGACTAAGAGTTCCGAATCAAAAAAGTAAACTTCACTTTACTTAAGACGAAGGAACCGAGTGCCAAAAAAAACCGGTTTCGCTTCAAACTACTAGTAATTAAGACTAAAAGTAAGGAAGTCCTTTTCTTGACTTGGCCTGCGTTCATTATACCTACCCCCTTTTTAAAGAACTTTATTTCAATCTCAACAAAGAAATGAAAGCATAACTCTTTGCTTGTTGTCCTCTTACTTACTCAATTGTGGAGGTCTCTCGGGTGTCTG